CTTTTTGTGTCCTATCTTAATCTACCCTATGCTAACTGAATTAGATTTCTCATAAACCTATCCCATTTTTTCTTGGGTTAACCAGAAGAAGTTAATTACATAAGTTTCAAACCCTAATTTTGATCAATAATCAGAATCAGTTTGATCTTTTCTCCCACCTTCAGAAGAATGAAGCATAGGTATCCCCACAATATCGTTAGAATTTTCTGAAAGGTAACTATCTCGGTTTCATATATGGAATTCATATAGAATCTTTGAAAAAGACTTTTTTCCATAAGAAAAAAGAACTTACTATCTTTGGGATCTGATGCTACACCGCTGCTCAATACCTTAGTGGATCGACTCTATTACATAAGTTGATTCCTAACTTTTGTCCCATATCATGACATAAGTAAGCAGTTCTTAACTGTATCGACTCAATAGCTCGCTAATTGATCTTTACGGTGCTTTCTCTATCAATTTGATCCTTTATCCATAGAATATAGTATATAGGCTGCACTCATTTTTTTTTTTTCTTCCTATTTTGGTTCTCGTGAAGTCTCTTTCCTTGCTACAGCTGATAAAAATCGTTGCTTTGGACGATGCATTATGTAGAAAGCCTATTTTTTCTAGTATTTACTAGCCAATTTGATCTTTGCTTTTTTTCCTTATTTCTATAGTGGAGATAGTCGCACGTAATGACAGATCACGGCCATATTATTAAAAGCTTGTGGTAAGAATGGGTTTCGTTCTAGTGCCCGGAAATAATATTCCAAAGCCTTTGTATGCTCTCCATTGCTTGTGTGTATAAGGCCTATGTTATAGAGTATATAACTTCGATCATAGGGATCAATTTCTGGTCGCGTAGCTTCATAATAATTCTGTAAAGCTTCCGCATAATTTCCTTCGGATTGAGCCAACATCCGTTACGGTCGTTCATTCTATTCAAAAATCTCCGTTCCAGAACCGTACATGAGATTTTCATCTCATACGGCTCCTCCCTTCTGCGCATAGTACTAAGGGGAATAATCCATAGAATAAAAATTGAACTATTCTCATCTCATTATGAACTGAAAGGAACTAGTATTTTTACAAGAAATCTCTAGCCAGCCTTCCCGCAAGAGGTTTTTTCTTAACACCAATCATATTAGTGTTAGATATAAATGGTAACTCCAACAATTTCTTTGTTCTCAACGCCTTCTATTTCCAGGAATTAGTCACTTCAACGATCTTTGATGGTTATACGGGTATCCAAAGTACAAACGAGATGGATGTTTGTTGTCCCAACCATTCTTGTTAGTCCCGATACCGATAAGGAAAGGGGGAATTTATAACAAAGTTTTTGTGTTGTTGATTCCTAGGTGTAGTGCTTTTTCCCTTATGCCGTCTATTGGTACTAATGTAGTGTAGGATTGACCCGCAATACAGAACCCATAGGTGTAACCTTTCGCTCAATACTCAAATCAACAATTGAAACATCTGAGGCTGCATCAATCGAGGATACACGATAGAAGGAATTGTTCTATCTCCAAACTTCACCTTCACCGAGCGTAGGTTTATTTCAAGAATTTCGTTCTTTCTATACCGAACCGCGTCTCTTTCTCGTAAGACTGAGGTGAGGGCTAAAAAAAACAAGAAAAAAGAATCAAATCGCACCATCTCTGTAATAGGTAAATGCCTTTTTTTCTCCTGAAGTTGTCGGAATTATTCGTAATAAGATATTGGCTACAATTGAAGAGGTCTTATCAATAAAATTTCCATTTATATGAGATCTAGGCATAATTAGCAATCCATTCTAGAATTCTTTTCATTACCCCTCGGGGAAAATGATCCCACAAACAAAGCAAAGGAATTATACAGTACGAAATAACATAAAAACAGACTAATTTTATTCTAATAAATAGATATTAAATAGATATGGGCTTTCCACTTAAATTGTCCCCTTTTGTTTGGGAAAGATATGAGATATTGGAATCAGATTGATTCCATTCCCATTTTTGTAGTATACCAATGAGCAGAACTATTACTATTTCATCTAAGTTAAATAACCAAGGACTTTTTTTACTACAGATTCTAATAACTCGAGAAGTTTTAATTTGGTTATGATCCAAAGAGAAAAAAGAATGGAATAATCATTCCATGAAAAAATAGAGTAGAGTAACCATACCTTCTGTTTGCATAACGTGTATACACCACGCCATACAATCGAAATATCAAAATCCATGGGACGATTCATAAATTTGGAATAGATCCGCGGGGTAGCTGATGAATGAGAGAAGTTTTTGTTGAGAAATATTAAATGGGAAAGGAATTCTTCCTATGGAACTAGTGATCGGTCGTACCTGTACTGCAGTAATATGAATAACTCGCTATTCACTCAGTTTCTGGTCAATAATAAGATTATGTAGGAGAGATGGCCGAGTGGTTCAAGGCGTAGCATTGGAACTGCTATGTAGGCTTTTGTTTACCGAGGGTTCGAATCCCTCTCTTTCCGTTTCTGTTAATTCACCAATGTTATCGACCACAATGTATCAAATCAAATAACAATTGAAACCATTATTCCAGCAATAAGACCCTTATTTGATAGAAATTCTCTATTCTTAATTATTGTGGTTATAAAATAGGAAAGAGCAAAAAAGAAAAAAAATCCTACTGTTGATCCATTTGTGATAGGTGAAAAAATGCGGATGGATTAAGGCCCTTGGATCTATTTAGTTCGGCGAAAAGGGGACAAAATTCTATGAACCTTTCTTTGTTAGGTTCAAGTCTGACGAGAATAATATTCTACGACTAACAACTCATTTATTTGCAAACCGATCCATTTACTATCTATTATTTGATTTACTAATCCTTTATATTGGAATGAGTCAATAGTCAAATGTTTTGGCAATTCCTCATGGGCGGATGAAGCAATATAATTTTGAATCAGACCTTTTGATCTTTGGTTATCCTTCGCAGTAATAATATCTCGGGGTTTGCAACGATAACTTGGTATATCCACTATACGACCATTAACTAAAATATGTCTATGGTTAACCAATTGCCTGGCTCCGGGGATGGTCGAAGCCATACCCAATCGAAAGAGGATGTTATCCAAACGCATTTCAAGTAGTTGTAGTAAAACCTGACCCGTTGACCCTTTGGCTTTTCCAGCGATATGTACATATCTAAGTAATTGTCGCTCTGTCAGACCATAATGAAAACGCAATTTCTGTTTTTCTTCTAAACGAATACGATATTGCGATTTTTTCCCAGAACGCAATTGGTTTTTAAGATCACTTCCGGATCTAGGTCTTTTACTAGTTAGTCCTGGTAAAGCTCCCAGACGGCGTATTTTTTTAAAACGAGGTCCTCGGTAACGAGACATAAAGACTCCTTTTTTTATTTTATTGAAATTTCATTTTACACAAAAAATCTAAATTTAAACTGAACTAAAGGATAAACAAAGCAAAATCGACTGATGAAGTACTACAAAAAAAAAAATGAATTGTATCAACATCTAGATTTTTTGTATATATATATATATATATAGGAAGTTGAGGCTCCGTTTGATGATTTGTTCTGTAGAGATCTAATTGCTCTAATCCATTATTATTAATAATTGCAAGTTACCACGACATAATAGATCGCTGATCCAGCATTTTATTTGAATAAAAGGAGAGATTATCAATCTCGGAAAAATAGATAGAGAAAAAGCCGGCTATCGGAGTCGAACCGATGACCATCGCATTACAAATGCGATGCTCTAACCTCTGAGCTAAGCGGGCTCACATAAGATAAAAATTGCGTAACAAATAGAAATATTGTATAGGAATTCCGGAAAATGTTGGATCTTAGCTATTAATTTCATATGAACTAAACTAATTAATAGAGTTCTATAGCTAGAAGTTTGAAGTTCTAAGCTAAGTTCCTTTTATAAATAATTAAAATAAAAAAATAATAAATATAAAATATAATAAAGTAATATTAAAAAATTATTAAAAAATATTTCATCAATCATAATCATAATATATGATCATATCAAATTCAATTGGAAATTATAATTAGAATAAATAGAATTTTTCTTAAAGCTTAACTAAAGCAGTTATAGATAGTAAATTATGTTAATTTCATTATAGTGGATCGGTCCTAAGAAAAGAATAAGATAAGGATAAAGATACAATCTAAATTAGATTGAGACATTATTCTGGTTTCATTTTGAAAAGGAGGAGATAGGACAAAAAAAAAAAGAATGAATATCGAACGTTACAGTATTACAAATCACACTGTAAAAATGAAAGGGAGAGATAAAATAGATATGGGATATATCTATTCATCTTGAATTGAAAATACATCAATGATAGAATTATTTATGATTGAAATAAACAAGGTTTATCCAATAGAAATGAACTGATATAGGATGGTCAAAAAAAGAAAATGGCAGCCTTTTCGATATAGAAATCATTAGATAATGAATTCAACGGTTTCAAAAAAAGAAATAAATGAAAGAGATGGATGAAATTATAAATGTATCTTGGTCTCAAAGAAAAGGGAAAGGGGGATATGGCGAAATTGGTAGACGCTACGGACTTGATTGGATTGAGCCTTGGTATGGAAACCTGCTAAGTGGTAACTTCCAAATTCAGAGAAACCCTGGAATTAAAAATGGGCAATCCTGAGCCAAATCTTTCTTTTGGGAAAACAAGGGTATAAAACTAGAATAAAAAAGGATAGGTGCAGAGACTCAATGGAAGCCGTTCTAACGAATAGAGTTGACTACGTTGCGTCGGTAGCTGGAATCCCTCTATCGAAATTAGAGAAAGGCCATATATACCTAATACGTACGTATACATACTGACATATCAAACGATTAATCACGACACGAATCCATATCATATAAATCCATATCGTATAATATATTTATATTATTAATGTTTATTATAACATTATGAATGATTATGAAATCATGAAATATGACATGAAATTCGGAAAAAATTCAGAGTTATTGTGAATCCATTCCAATCGAACAAAAATCGACTATT